TAAGTGGATCTATCAAATAGCCGAATTCTAAAGAGAAATCGTTAGTAATGATCCAAGACCATACATATTGATAGCTCGAATTGCTATTTATTTGCTGAATAGACAGATTCATTGAAAAAATCATGACTATACTTAACAATAAAACACTATGAAAAGACCACATGCGGCGAAAAGTTTTTGTTGCCGTCGGAAAAAGAAGAAGCCCCACCCCTATTAATATAGGAACGGGAAGTGGGATGAAAGGTATGAGCCACCCGTATTGATATGTCTGTTGCATAAAAAGCTTTTTGAATTATGAATTTCCTAATTTATTGTTTCCGATTGACCGGATCTTGCCTCTTTGAAAGGAGTCAGTAAAAGTCAAGATATCGACTAAGTTAAACTAATTTAAATAGAAATTTAGAAGCTTTTCTTCTTACTTTACTTATTCTTAACTTATTATTTGATTTTTAAAAATCCTTCAAATATTCAATTCAAATCAAGAAGTTAGATTTGGTCAAATGATATAAAACAGAGTAATTCCTAATTTTTTCTCAATTTTTAAATGAAACCTACCCTGTTTAACCGGTTAATAAAAAATAAAATGAAAATGGAAGATTGGATTCTTTTTTTTTATTATTAATATTTAATTCGACTTCTATGGTGCAGGAGATTCTATAGATATAGACTTTAATGAGAAAAAATATCAAATAAAGATACTAATTAATCGAATGAATAAAAACTATTTTACAGTTATTCTATAGAATAAAAAAATCACATATCTTCTCGTCTTTCTCTATTTCTAGTATTTCGAAAACGCGAAATATTCTTTTTATTTTATTGATGCGATTTTCATATATCTTTCCCCCCCCCCTAGCTTTCTTTTTTTCTGAAAAGAAGAATAAAATTTAAAGTTTAAAGAAGGATTTGTTTTGAACAATAGATGTCTTTCACATCCAACTAGAACAATAAGTAATCCTTTTTATCTTAAATGGCCGTTCCAAAAAAACGTATTTCTACATCAAAAAAGCGTATTCGAAAAAATATTTGGAAAAGGAAGGGATATTGGACAGCGTTAAAAGCTTTTTCGTTAGGGAAATCTCTTTCTACAGGAAATTCAAAAAGTTTTTTTGTGCAACAAACAAATAAGTAATTAAAAATTTCAATAATCTGAATCGACTCGAAAAATGAAATTGACCCATTTCCTATTTGCTACAAAATTATGAATTTCCACTATCTATTGAGTTAAGCTAATCAATATAAAATGGGACTCAGTTGCCTCTTTTATATTTTTAAAAATAACAATTTAGCTTTTTAGTGAATTCTAAAATACTTTCTTTGTTGACAAACACATAAATACAAGGTTATCCTTCTGTTTTTGGTAGATTTTATCATTTACAAGATGGGGAGTTTTTTTCCCCATCGAACTATTTGTTAGAGTTACGATAATAAAATTTATTATTTTTCTCCTCTTTTCTCTATCTATAAAAAAGGGCTACTCTTTTAATTTGAATTGCATTTTTATTGTTTTATTGAAATTGGCTTCTTCAATCTCGACGATTATTCATTCATAAGCTATTATAAGTTCAAGACAAGCCGCTATGGTGAAATTGGTAGACACGCTGCTCTTAGGAAGCAGTGCTAGAGCATCTCGGTTCGAGTCCGAGTGGCGGCATGTCATCTTCTAAAAAAGAGAAATAGATCCTATAATGAATTCAACTCCCGATTTCCATTTAAGAGACTCTTCTTTTTTATGATATTTTCAACCTTAGAACATATATTAACTCATATTTCCCTTTCCATTGTTTCAATCGTAATTACAATTCGTTTAATAACCTTTTTTTGCGTAGATGAAATCGTACAACTGTACGATTCATCCGAAAAGGGTCTGATAGTTAGTTTTTTCTGTATAACAGGATTATTAGTTATGCGTTGGATTTATTCGGGTCATTTTCCACTAAGTGATTTATATGAATCATTAATTTTCCTTTCATGGGCTTTCTCCCTTATTCATATAGTTCCGTATTTCAAACAAAATCAAAATTATTTAAGCACAATAACCGGTTCAAGTGCTATTTTTACTCAGGGCTTTGCTACTTCCGGACTTTTAACTCAAATACACCAATCTTCAATATTAGTACCCGCTCTTCAATCCGAGTGGTTAATAATGCACGTAACTATGATGATATTGGGCTATGCGTCCCTTTTATGTGGATCATTGTTATCAGTAGCCCTTGTAGTCATTATATTTCGAAAAAACAGAAAGATTCTTTGTAAAAGTACTCTTTTATTAAAAGAGTCGTTTTTCGTTGGTGAAATTGAATACATGAATAAAATAAACCATCTTTTACAAACTACTTCCTTTTTTTCGGGTAAGAATTATTACAGATCTCAATTAATTCAACAATTGGATTATTGGAGTTCTCGGATTATTAGTCTAGGGTTTTTATTTTTAACCATAGGTATTCTGTCAGGAGCAGTATGGGCTAACGAAGCATGGGGATCCTATTGGAATTGGGAT